TCTTTGGGATCTGATACTACACCGCTGCTTAATTCCTTAGTGGATCGGCTCTATTACATAAGCAGATTCCTAAATTTTGCCCCATATTATGGGATAAGTAAGCAGTTTTTTTTAGTTGTATCGACCCAGTCGCTCACTAATGGATCTTTACGGTGCTTTCTCTATCAATTTGGGAACTTTATCCATAGAGTAGTAGTATAGGCCATACTTTCTTCCTATTTTGATTCTCGTGAAGTGTCCTTCCTTCCTACAGCTGATAGGGCAAAATCGTTGTTTTGACGATCCCTATGTAGAAAGCCCTTTTTCTAGTATTTACTAGAAAATTTGATCCTTTCTTTTTTTTTCTTCTTTCTATAGTGGAGATAGTCGCACGTAATGACAGATCACGGCCATATTATTAAAAGCTTGCGGTAAGAAGGGGTTTCGTTCTAGTGCCCGGAAATAATATTCCAAAGCCTTTGTATGCTCTCCATTGCTTGTGTGTATAAGGCCTATATTATAGAGTATATAACTTCGATCATAGGGATCAATTTCTAGTCGCGTAGCTTCATAATAATTCTGCAAAGCTTCCGCATAATTTCCTTCGGATTGAGCCAACATCCGTTACGGTCGTTCATTCTATTCAAAAAATCTCCGTTCCAAAACCGTACATGAGGTTTTCATCTCATACGGCTCCTCCCTTCTGTACATAGTACTAAGCGAAATAATCTATAGAATAAAAATAGAATTAGTCCCATCTTATTATGAACCGAAAGGGGCTGGTATTTTTCCAAGAAATCTCTAGCCAACCTTCCCGCAAGAGGTTTTTCTTAACACCAATGAATTCTATTAATGCTAGAGGAAAACGATAGCTCCAAGAATTTCTTTGTTCTCAACGCCTCCTATTTAGAGGAATTAGCCACTTCAACGATCTTTGATGGTTATAGGGGTATCCAAAGTACAAACCTGATGGTTGTTTGTTATCCCAACCATTCTTCCCAGCCCTGATACCGATCAGGAAAGGGCTAATTTCTAACAAAGTTTTTCTCTTGTTGATTCCTATTTCTAGGTGTAGTGCTTTTCTCCCCTATGCTGCCTATTGGTACTAGTAGAGTAGGATTGGCCTGTAATACAGAACCTATCCTGTAGGTGTAACCTTTCGCTCAATACTCAAATCTACAATTGAAGCATCTGAGGCCGCATCAATCGAGGATACACGACAGAAGGAATTGTTAGTTCACCTCACCTTCCCCAAGCGTGGGTTTCCTTTACTAATTTTGTTCTCTCTATGCGAACCCCCTCTCTTTCTCGTAAGACTGAGGTGTAGGTAGGGCTAAAAAAAAACAAAAAAAAAAGAGTCAAATCGCACCATCTCTATAATAAGTAAATGCCCTTTTTTCCCCTGAGGTTGTCGGAATTATTCGCAATAAAATATTGGCTACAATTGAAGAGGTCTTATCAATGAAATTTCCATTTATACGGGATCTAGGCATAATTCCCAACCCATTCTATATAGAATTGTTTTCATTTCTTCACAAAATAACATAAAAACAAACACATTCGATTCTTATAAATCGATCGATCCATATGCTCTAAATGGATAAGAGAGGTATGGATTTTCCGCTCAGCTCAAATTATCTCCTTTTCCTTCTGTTTGGACAAGAAGAGATATGAAATATTTGACTAAGATTGGATTTCATTCCACTTTTCTATTTCTCAACAATAACTTCTCTCATCAGCTATTTCGCGTTTTCAAAGTCATTAATTGTCTCATACCCTTTTTTAGATTTCGATTGTATGGCGTAGCGTACCTTATGCAAACAGAATTCTAGGGTTCCTCTATTTTATTATGGAATAAGAAGAATTCTTCCATTCTCTTTTTCTTTGGTTTGGGGAAAACCCAAACTAAAACTTTTCGAGGGAGCGGAATTCCTAGTAAAAAAATCCTGGATCCTTCCACTTAGATGAAAAGGAATTTTTCCAATAGAACCATGGAACCCCCGAGCCGTTGTGGTTGTACCTGTACTGCAGGAATAGGAAAACTCGCTATTCACTTAGTTTATTTTCCATAATAAGATTATGTAGGAGAGATGGCCGAGCGGTTCAAGGCGTAGCATTGGAACTGCTATGTAGACTTTTGTTTACCGAGGGTTCGAATCCCTCTCTTTCCGTTTCTCTTAATTGATCAACGTTAACGATCACAATGTATCAAATCAAATAACAATTTATTCCAGCAATAATACCTTTATTTAATAGAAATTTTTTCTAGTAAATTACTGTGGTATGTAAAATACACATAGAGGAAAGAACAAAAAAGAAAAAAAGATCCTAGGGTTAATCCATTTATGCTAGTTGAATGGGAAAATACGAATTAAGGGCCTTAGGTCGATTTAGTTCGGGGAAAGGGGAAGGGGAAGAAAATTCTATGAACTTTTCCTTTTTTCGTTAAGTTCAAGTCTGACGAGAGTAATATTCTACAACTAACAACTCATTTATTTTGAGACCGACCCACTTCCTATCTAGGATTTTTTTAACTAGTCCTTTATATTGCAATGTGTCAATCGTCAAATGCTTTGGCAATTTCCCCGGGTCGGATGAAGCAATAGAATTTTGAATCAGACGTTTTGATCTTTGGTTATCCTTCGTAGTAATAATATCTCGGGGTTTGCAACGAAAACTTGGTATATCGACTATACGACCATTAACTAAAATATGTCTATGGTTAACTAATTGCCGGGCCCCAGGAATGGTTGAAGCCATACCCAATCGAAAAAGGATATTATCCAAACGCATTTCAAGTAATTGTAGTAAAACCTGACCTGTTGACCTTTTTGCTTTTCCAGCGATATGTACATATCTAAGTAATTGTCGTTCTGTCAGACCATAATGAAAACGCAATTTCTGTTTTTCTTGAAGACGAATACGATATTGCTCTTTTTTCCCAGAATGGAATTTCTTTTTCAGATTACTTCCGGATTTAGGTGTTTTTCTAGTGAGTCCTGGTAAAGCTCCCAGACGGCGTATTTTTTTTAAACGAGGTCCTCGATAACGGGACATGAAGACTCCTTGTTTATTTTATTGAAATTTCATTTTACACAATTAATTTCATTGTATTTACATTACAGAATACATCAAAATTAAAACTGAATTAAACTAAAGGATAAACAGAGTAAAATCTACTAAAGTACCACAAAAAATGGAATTTCATCAACATCTGGATTTTTTGTATATATATTATTTATTTTATTGTTTTGTATCTAGCAAAATTGTAAGGTAGAACCACATAATAGATCCTGGATTCTCCATTTAATTCGGAGAAAAAGAGAGATTCTTGTTCATGGAACATCGATATAGAAAAAAGCCGACTATCGGATTTGAACCGATGACCCTCGCATTACAAATGCGATGCTCTAACCTCTGAGCTAAGTGGGCTTACATAACAGAAATAGTGTAACAAATAGAAATATGTATAGTATAGGAAATCCGTAAAATGTCAGATCTTAATTATTAATCTTAGCTATTAACTAGTTCGAAATTGGAAGTTCTACTTAGAAAAAAATACTAGAACTTCATAAAGATAAAGTTAACTTGATATGCTTAACTGGAGGATATCCTTAAATAGGATTATAGAAATTTTTGAACTTTCTTTTTATTTCTCTAATTCACAAATTGATTTTTCTAATAGAATAGAATCTATTCCAATTTCTATATTGAATTTGATTTCAGATATTTTCAATTTGATATGGCTCGGATGAGTAATCTAATACATAGAAAAGAATAATATATATGATGAAAGATATAATAAAGAGAAAAAGAGAAAATGCGAATTTCTTGGCATTTTCATTCGATCATTATAGACATTTTTTGAGATATTTTGTTTTTTTTGTTATTTCTTAATAATTTAATGATTAATATTTCACTAAGGAGAACATAGAATCATAGCAAATGAAATTGCTAATTCTGATTAGAAAAAAAAGAATGAATATCAAGCGTTATAGTATGATTTTGAATACTCTAAAAAAGAAAGGCGGGGGGGGGGGGGGGGAGAGAAAAACTTTTGGATATATTGATTCGGATTGAATTGCAAATACATCAACGATAGAATCAATTCAATTCTGAATTGCAATAAGCAGGGTCTGTCAAATAGAGACGAACTGCTAGACTACGTCGAGTAATGAATTCAACGATTCCAAAAAAAACTAAGAGATGGATGAAATTACACAAGGAATCCAGGTCTCAATCAAAGAAAAGGAAAATGGGGATATGGCGAAATCGGTAGACGCTACGGACTTGATTGTATTGAGCCTTGGTATGGAAACCTGCTAAGTGGTAACTTCCAAATTCAGAGAAACCCTGGAATTAAAAAAGGGCAATCCTGAGCCAAATCCGTGTTTTGAGAAAACAAGTGGTTCTCGAACTAGAATCCAAAGGAAAAGGATAGGTGCAGAGACTCAATGGAAGCTGTTCTAACGAATCGAGTTGATTACGTTGTGTTGGTAGTGGAACTCTCTCTAAATTTAGAGAAAGTAAGGGCTTTATACATCTAATACACACGTATAGATACTGACATAGCAAACGATTAATCACGGAACCCATATCATAATATAGGTTCTTTATTCTTTTTTAGAATGAAATTAGGAATGATTATGAAATAGAAAATTCTGAATTTTTTTAGAATTATTGTGAACCCATTCCAATCGAATATTGAGTAATCAAATCCTTCAATTCATAGTTTTCGAGATCTTTTAAAAAGTGGATTAATCGGACGAGGATAAAGAGAGAGTCCCATTCTACATGTCAATACTGACAACAATGAAATTTCTAGTAAAAGGAAAATCCGTCGACTTTATAAGTTGTGAGGGTTCAAGTCCCTCTATCCCCAAACCCTCTTTTATTCACTAACTATAGTATTTATCCTCTTTTTTTCTTTTTATCAATGGGTTTAAGATTCATTAGCTTTCTCATTCTACTCTTTCACAAAGGAGTGCGAAGAGAACTCAATGGATCTTATGCTGCTATTC